TTTCAAAAAAAGCAGGGGGTCGACTGTTCCAATTCAAATTTTATCTCTATCGAATTTGAATATCAGAATAGCGGATATAGTCATAATTCAATGGGTCAGGTCCACTTACTTTTTCCTTTGTGGATTTCGAATCTTTCCAATGAATTTGATTGGTATAAGGAAAAATTAGGCATCTTTGGTAATTCAAGAGGCGGATTAGAATTATTATTCATAATATAATAATGAAAATTTACTGAACGAATGTTCCACTTTCTAACTAGAACTACTATTACTCTAACTCAGTATAATGATAACGTAGTATCCAGTTAGTTACTTTTTTTATTCCAAATAACAAAAAGATCTCTATTTTCTGAATACTATGGACTTTTCTGAAAAATCCCAAAGCCCCTTATCGGATTTGAACCGATGACTTACGCCTTACCATGGCGTTACTCTACCACTGAGTTAAAAGGGCTTATTTGATTAAATTCCCCAACGGGTCACTATGTAAATAAAATATCTATATGCACATATATTATATACAAAAGTATATGCACTAGACTCATAGTGGCTAGTGGCTTTTTTTGAATAATCAAATGGATTTGCCTAGCAAGTCTAGGGTAAATTGTTTTAAGACTGACCCTAATTTATTTTATTGAAATGATTCCTATCAAAGGAAAATTGACTTGATTGATACATAATCTGGACACTTACCAATTCGACATAAAATAAATTGCAAGATATTTCATCGAATCGTGTGATGAAGAGATTCTACTTGTGCCCTTGAACTAAGAACTAAATTTTTATAGAAGATTTTCAATAACTTGTTGATCTCGCTTAATGGATTTTTTTTAATAGATTTATTGGTTGTTACTTTCCTGGTTTAGTGTGAGATAGAGATAAGGATATCTCGTCCTAACAATGAATGAAAGCAAAAAAAAAAGAACTGACCTCTGCCGTTTCTTTTCTGACGGACCAATCATTCTCTGAAAAAATCCTATCCATAGTATTCTTTCTAGTTCTTTGTATTTCTTTTTTTTTACAAGTTTTTTTTATTCAATTCTAAAGAATATAGATTTCTATACTAGATTTCTATAGAGAATGTCGATTCTAATGAATCGATTCATGAATATGAACGACGAATCAAAAAATTCGATACAATTCTCTGAAAAACGCAAAGATCCCTCAGATCTAATCATACAATTATATTGACAATTTCAAAAAACTGATCATACTATGATCATAGTATGAGGGCAGTTGAGCAAGTTAGCCCCCATCGTCTAGTGGTTTAGGACACCTCTCTTTCACGGAGGCAGCGGGGATTCGAATTCCCCTGGGGGTAGGGTACTACGAAAGGAGGTTGATCATGGATTACCAATAAGCCTAAAATTGATTCTTCCTGGGTCGATGCCCGAGTGGTTAATGGGGACGGACTGTAAATTCGTTGGCAACATGTCTACGCTGGTTCAAATCCAGCTCGGCCCAAAAATTCGCCAATCTGCCACGAGATGGTATAATCCACCTTTTCCTTCAGAAATGCCGCATACGAAGCTAAAAAAGAAGAAAATCTTCTGCTAGATCCCTTATTTTCCTGGGATTGTAGTTCAATTGGTCAGAGCACCGCCCTGTCAAGGCGGAAGCTGCGGGTTCGAGCCCCGCCAGTCCCGACGGATCCAATAAAAACATCAATTCATTTTCATAGAAAGGGTGTCGGAGGGCATAATTTCATTCCCAAGTAAAAAGGAGTCGTTTTTCTTTCCTATGTTTTCAATTTCACGTTTATTGTTTGTTTAGATTTGTAACTATGTGACTAATCGAAGTAGAAAGGCAATCTAATGATCCTTTATCAGAGGATTATCCAAGCAAGACGCAAGATAAGTTATAGAAAAAAACAAGGAAACGGATAATAAATAGAAGAAATTTTGGATTAATTGGTTCAGAAATCTAAATTTTTTTTGGTATGGATAAAAGAACTTCCTATGTTATACTATTCAAGTCTCGACTACGAGTTGATTTGATAGATCAGATATTGTTATTCATGATATTGATCCCATTCAAGATCATCGAGAGGTAATTCATTCATTGAATTTACAGACGAAAGATTGATCATCTCTATGGGATTAAATCCCGAGTTATTGCGAAGTAAAAAACCGATGAGATTATGGAAGTAAATATTCTTGCATTTATTGCTACTGCACTATTCATTCTAGTTCCTACCGCCTTTCTACTTATCATTTATGTAAAAACAGTTAGTCAAAATGATTAATTCAATTGAATTTTCAAACGAATTTGAATAAAACTTTCCTTCTGAGTTCTTATCAAAAATTGATGAAGTCAAATGAAAAGGATTCTAATTTCGCGTCTTAACTTAAATGAAATGAGCGGACTTTAATTGGCAGTATTCTATTGATTTGATAGTATGGTAAGAAAGAAATAGATGAATCCCTTCTTTCTACCATACTATCGATCTCTTATTCTATAAAGTTTGAATCTAGAATAAAGATAGATTCTATAGATCAATCTACAACATTCTGTTCATGTAATATATTCTATTAATTACATATCCATATATTGTAGGGAATTGAGATAACACCCAATTCTATTTATTTGCTACATCTATTTGTTCCGATCAATCTGAGATAATTCTTATCTTAGGATCCTAATTCCTTTTCCTAATAAGGAAGAGGAAACCTCACTTATTTTTAACGCCCAAACCATGATATGAAAAAATTCGATAAAGCAGAAATCGCCTTTATAAGAAACCAAGCGATAAGCGATAAATGACTCTATATCATTTCTCATAGACAGTTCATATACACTTAACAAAACCACTTGTTCTTTAAACAAAACAGTAAAAAGGAAAAGCAATCAAACAAAAATAAGGGGTCCGGTCTTCCTCAGTATCCATCTATAAAGATGGTAAGAGCCGATTCCATTAATTGAAATATCGATTGATTGAAATAGAAAATTTCGGAAGAATCTTAGGTTGGAATAAATTTCTAATCATCTGAATCCCCTTCTTTTCGAAAGATAAACAGGGGAATCGCTCAAATCTCTCTTTGATTGAAAGAGTATGATTCATATGATAGATTACGCCATTTGACTCCAACGAAATTCGAAATTCAGATATAGTGATACGGTTTGATTCCTCAACTCAATTTTAGTAGTACTTCTAGAGACCACTTCTTCCCCACACTACGAGTGAAAGGGAAAATGTAAAGATTACCATTAAAGCAGCCCAAGCGAGACTTACTATATCCATGTGAATTATGTCTCCTATCTCTATAAATACAAAGGAATTATTCCTCACTAATAATAGTGGAATCAATGGTGCAGAGTCAAAAAAAGGGGATTTTGACCGAACACTATTGAGAAACCAATCCGATTCCTGATTTCGAATCGGGAAAGATTAAACACAAGCAAAATATCCCAAGGGAATGCGAACATGTGAATAAAAAGCCTTTATTTTTCTTGACCTTCGTAAGTAAGAAAAGAAGAAATCACTAAATAAAGATAAATCAATATCTAGTACAAACCTCTATTTCCCCTAACCCCTACCCCGATTATCTTTGAGGGGTAGGGGGGGTTCTCAAAAAAAATTATTTCTTTCTTTTTTCTATAAAAAAAATTATTCATCGAATCTAATATTGATTGGATACCCCTGCGTTCATATCGCAAGTGCGTCATATATAGCGCAACTTCCGCTTCTTATCCAAAATTAACAATTGAATCCGATTTCTTAGCAGGCTCTACAATCTAATCCAAGATCCAGTCATTAGACAGCCCCTTAGTAATATTAGTAATAGAAGGGAATCATAAAGTCTTGAAAGCTCCCTACTATAGAATAGATTAGAATATTAGAATAGATTAGAATATTTCCTTGAATCCTAGATGCGAATGAGGATTCATAATCTTTTCTTTTCGAAAAACCTCAGACCAAATGTTTAGAATCAAACAAAGTATCAACAGTCTGTTTCCTCTGTTTCTACCGGAGAATTCTTCTCCGAGTTATATCAGCAGAACAGAAGAAAAGAAGAGATTTCGGGTTTTTTGTTTGATCAGGCGACACCCGGATTTGAACTGGGGAAAAAGGATTTGCAGTCCCCCGCCTTACCACTCGGCCATGCCGCCAAAATGATACAAAAATCTTCTCGGATTACTCAATTTTTATTGTACTTGCATTTTGAGTCCTGTTTCCCTTAATCCTTTTCCTAAAATAAAAAAAAAAATGAAAATAAACACCTCTATTTCATTTTTTTGTTTTGTATTTGATCCATTCCTTCGATTGATTCTAGAGTATATCAAAATCCACAATAATAAAAACATTCTCTCGCTTTTCTATTGCGAAATCACATGTGGATTTTCAACCGACAAATTGGAACCATTAACTATTGACTGCTTATGCTTACTTCGAATTCATGAACGCTTTTGGATATTTTAATCTCAAAATTGTGTTTTCCTAATGACATAGATAAGAAAATACAAATTGAGATAAAACTAATGAGTATTTTTTTTTAATCAAAAAATCCTTCTTAATTTCAATTATAACAAAATATATGAGTCTATGTAAACCCCAGAACAGAAACTATTAGTTAGATATGTTGTCGATACGGAATTATCATAAAATTATTCTACTTCATTTTTGCATTGATATAGAGATTTTCGTTTGATAAAGCACGACCGGGCTGTTCCGAATAGAAGGTAATAAAGGAGAAGTCGGATATTATAGCCATCCGCGTACGTGTTTAATAAATGCAACCTATACACTTCAAATGGTATTCTACTCAAAACTCAAAAGATCTCTCTTCTCTGCGAATCCTTTTTTGAACAACGCAATTCATCGGTTAAGTGCTCAAAAAAGGGATTCTATATTGTTTCTTATTTTTGTGTCTTTATCTCCCAAATACTGACTCTTTTTATTTTTATCAAATTCGAATATGTAATATTATATAATTTCTAAATTTATATAATTTCAATCATTTTATTTTTCTTTTGTCTATACAAAACCCTATAAACCTTAA